TTCTATGAGAGCAATAAAATAATAAATAAGTATGAATATAACAAGAGAAAGGGGAATAGTAGAGAAAAAGTTCTACAAAGCTATAGACTATATATGAGTGATCCCCACACTCTTTTTTTTTTTTTTTCAATTTCATTAATTGAATTTCGTTTGATTAAGGCGAAGTTCCGTAAAAACCTCCGCCTTCTTTAAAATATCATGAACAGTTCCTGTAGGTTGAGCGCCCTTTTCAAGGAAATATAGAATAGCAGGAACATTTGAATAAGTTTGATTCTTTATCGGATCATAAAAACCCACTTTCTGAAGATCTCTTCCGTCTCTTCGGGATCGAACATCAATTGCAACGATTCGATAGACGGCTCATTGGGATAGATGTAGATGAACAATACCCCCCCCCCCTAGAAACGTATAAGAGGTTTTCTCCTCGTACGGCTCGAGAAAAAATGATTCGAAGTTATGTCTAGGTATAGAATTCGAATGGCAAATAGATCCATAAAATCATCAAATCCATTAGACTATGATTTAAGTCTTTTTTTTTCTTCTTTCTCGAAAAAGCAAAAATCATTTGTACTCATAACTCAAGTTGGATAACTCCCAAATAGCTCAAAGAAAACCCTTAGGCATTTCATTTATTGAGTGGTCTCTAACCCCCTTTTTTTGTCTCGTTTAGAATCCATTTGGATTCTTCATTCTGATCTAGTTGTTGAGACAATTGAAAACGGTATTTCCTTGTTCCAGGATCCTTTATCTTTACTTTGAATCATTGGGTTTAGACATTACTTCGGTGATCCTTAATCGTTTCAAAATGGCAGCAACATACCTTTTTTTGTGATTTCTTTCTATCAAAGAATCATAGAACAGTTGATTCACGCGTGCTACACTTTTGATCAAAAGAGTTTTACCAATTCCAACAAAATTTCCTTTTGGATTTGAAACTTGCTCGAATTGGATCCTTTCGATTTCTATATCGAAGATATACTTACGAAGTTATTCCAACTTATTGATTGGCACTAACCCTAGATCCTTGCCCCTGAGAAATGAATCAATCCTTTCTACTCGAGCTCCATCATATCATGTACTATTTACATTACACCCCAAATGGGGGTTCTAGTGGAACAGAACAAAAGATGTCGAGCCAAGAGCACTTTCATTCCTATATAATCTAAAATGGTGGATGGAAGAATCCACAGCTGATCATGTCTTTCAAGTCGCACGTTGCTTTCTACCACATCGTTTCAAACGAAGTTTTACCATAACATTCCTCTAGTTTGGAACCGGTATGTAATTGATTCAATTATGGAATCATGAGTAGTCATTGGTTCAGTCGGTACATAGTAATCCATACTTTTTTCCTTCTATCTGGATAGGTAGATATTTTTCTGAAGAAGTCTCAGCAAGAATTCAACTTAATCCCGTATGAATGCAACATTTTTTTTTATTATTTATAAATAACACAAATATAAATAACACGAATAAATAAGTTCTTTTTGAATCTGTATCTTTGAGTGACTCAATAGGATAGATTCACCAATCTCACACGTCTTCAAGTACCAAGGACTCGTAAGAAATCATTAAAAATATTTAATTGAAAAAATTTCCTACTTCGACATCATTAGTTGAATAATGTTTTACAGTAAGTACCGCATTTGATTTTGATCATCATAAGAGAGATAAATCCATGTTTCTTTTCGAATTGAACCATCATCACTGATTTAAAGCATATAGATAGATCGAAAAGCAAATCCAATTTCTTTCTGTGGAGTGGATAAAAAAGACTTATATGTAAGGGAAGATTTAGGTCATTATTCTTTCATCTGATTGATAAAATCAGAATTGAAAGAATAGGGGATTTCTGTATCTATCAGAGAAACTGAACAATTGTCACTGGAAGTAATTAAATTATGGATATTCTATGTTAAATATTTGGATCACAAATCTTTTTCACAAAAATCGAAACACCGTTGTCACTGAAATAGAATGATAACAATACATACATACATATAAGCATTTCTTCATTTTATACGTATTTGACTTTCGGTTCAGTAATTTTTCTGTAATCTTTCCATAAAGTGAATAGAGTGTCTAAATCACCCCCTGCCTCAATTGTTACATTGATTTCTAATTATTCTCATTAGAGCCAAAGACAAAATGTCTAAAAATGAGGTTCAAAGAAAATACATCTGTTACATATGGAATTGATTGTTAATGAGATTCGGATAGACATAGATATTAAAATTTATACCTTCCATTGCTGTTTAAGTCCTATCTACTCCCCGAATTCTATGGGGATGATGAATATGAATCATAAATCAAAAAAGGATCCTCTTTTATGGGATGCTAGACGGGCTAGTCTAGGTACAAAGACTAAGAGGTCCAGATTAAGTCGTTGTTCCTATTTTTTATTTTACCCTAACCCAGTCGTAAGAGACTTAATCCCGTTGATTGAATTCAATTAGTACCACGAAACCCCTCTTGTTTAAAATTCAAGAAATCCACAGAG